AAATCTTTTTTATTTTCAGAACAAGAAAGAGTTAAGTTTGAAAAGGAAACAAACCTTTTCCAATTTTTATTCAATACAATTATAACCGATACTAATAATAAAAAAAGAAATAAAAACATTATTGGAATAAAAGAAATTAGTAAAAAAGTACCTCGATGGTCGTATAAATTAATCAATGAATTAGAACAACAGGAAGGAGAGGGTGAAGAAGAAGTACCCATTGATCATGAAATTCGTTCAAGAAAATTCAAACGTGTAGTGATTTTTAGTGATAACGAGCAAAATAGTGATACTACTAATAAAGATACTAACAACCCCGATCAAACAGACGAAGTGGCTTTAATACGTTATTCACAACAATCGGATTTTCGGAGAGACATAATCAAAGGCTCTATCCGAGCACAAAGACGTAAAACAGTTATTTGGGAACTCTTTCAAGGAAATGTGCATTCTCTCCTTTTTTTGAACAGAATAGACAAATTGAGTTTTTTTTCTTTTGATACCTCAGGACTAATGAAACTCATTTTTCGAAACTGGATGAGAGAGGGAGCAGAAAAAAAAATTTTAGATTATACAGAAGAAGAGAGAAAAGAAGAAAAAAAAAAAGAGAAGGACAAAAAAGAAGAAAACAAAAGAAAGGAGAAAGCACGAATAGAAATAGCAGAAACTTGGGATACGATTCCATTTGCGCAAGTAATAAGGGGTTTAATGTTAATAACTCAATCAACTGTTAGAAAATGGATTCTATTACCTTCATTAATAATAGCTAAAAATATTATCCGTATGCTACTATTGCAATTTCCTGAATGGTCTGAAGATTTAAAGGAATGGAAGAGAGAAATACATATTAAATGTACTTATAATGGTGTTCAATTATCAGAACGAGAATTTCCAAAAAATTGGTTACTAGATGGCATTCAGATAAAAATCCTATTTCCTTTCTGTCTAAAACCTTGGCACGGATCTAAACTAAGGTATTCTTATCTAGATCGAATAAAAAAAAAAGAGAAAAAAGATACTTTTTGTTTTTTAACAGTTTGGGGAATGGAAACTGAAATCCCTTTTGGTTCTCCCCGGAAAAGGCCTTCCTTTTTTGAACCGGTTTTAAAGAAACTCGAAAAAACCCTTGTAAATTTAAAAACAAAATCCTTTTTCATTTTACACGTTTTAAAAGCAAGAACAAGATTCTTTCTAACTATCTCAAAAAAAACAAAGGAAAGGTTTAGCAAAAATATTTTCTTTTTAAAACTAATAATAAAAGAAATCTCAAAAATCAATATATTTATATTTAGTAGATTGAAACAAGTAGATAAATCAAGCGAAAATAAAAAAGAAAATGATTCTATAATGAGTAATCAAATAATTAATGAATCTATGAATCAAATTAGATCTAGAAATTGGACAAATTTTTTACTGACAGAAAAAAAAATGAATGGTCTAACTGATAGAACAAGTACAATTAGAAAAAAAATGGAAAGAATTACAAAAGAAAAAAAAAAAGTAACTCCAGGAATAAATGTGAGTCCTAATACTAATAAAAGTAGTTGTAATGCTAAAAGATTCCAATTAACAAAAACTCTTTGGCAAATATTAAAAAGACGTAGTGTTCGATTAATCCGTAAATTACATTTTTTTAAAAAATTTTTCATTGAAAAGATATACATAGATATCCTTCTATTTATCATTAATATTCCTAGAATACATACAAAACTTTTTCTTGAATCAACAAAAAATTTTATTGATAAACCTATTTCCAATACTCAAAAAAATAACGAAAAAAGTAATAAAACCAATCAAAATACAATTGACTTTATTTCAACTATACAAAAGCCCTTTTATAATATTATTTATAATATTAGTAATAATAATTCACAGAATTTTGATGAATTATCTTCCTTCTCACAAGCATATGTATTTTACAAATTATCACAAGTTCAAGTTCTTAACTTGTTTAAGTTAAGATCTATTCTTGAATATTACGGAACATCTTTTTTTCTTAAAACTTCAATCAAAAATTATTTTGGCAGACAAGGCATAATTGATTCTAAATTTAAAGATAAGAAACTTCCGAACTCGAAAAAAAATCAATGGAAAGGCTGGTTAAGAGGTTATTATCAATATAATTTATCCCAGATTAGATGGTCTAAATTAATAGCACAAAGGTGGCGAAATAGCACCAAAAAATGTCGTACAATTCAAGATAAAAATTTAAACAAAGAAGTTTCATATGAAAAAGAACAATTAAGTTATTATAAAAAACAAAGTGATTACGAAATATATTTATTACCAAATCAGAAAGATCATTTTCAAAAATACTATAGATATAATCTTTTATCTTATAGATCTATTAATTATGAAAAGAAGGAGGACCTATCTATTTATAGATCACCATTGCAAGTAAATCAAACTCCAAAGAATTCTTATAATTACAATACACAAAAAAGAAAAAAAAAAAGAACAAATTTTGCTAGATTAGCCTATATACCTATCAATCATTTTCTAGGAAAAAGTGCTAGTATATATATGGAAAAAAATATGGATCGAAAATATTTTGATTGGAAAATTCTCCATTTTTGTTTTCGAAAAAAAGTAGATATTGAAGCTTGGGTCAAGGTCAATACCAACAAGAATCAAAATATTAAGACCAAGGCTCCTAAATATCAAATAATTGATAAAGTCGATAAAAAAGATCTTTTTTTTTTTATGGTTCATCAAAATGAAGAAATTTCCAAGCAAAAAAAAAAATGGGATTGGATGGGAATGAATGTGGAAATATTAAGTCATCCTATATCGAATCTAGAACTTTGGTTCTTCCCAGAATTTTTCCTATTTTATAATGCATATAAAATGAAACCCTGGCTTATACCAAGCCAATTCCTTTTGTTGAATTTTAATATAAATGAAAGTCTTAGTGAAACTCAAAACATGAATAGAAAACAAAAAGAACTTATACCGTCAAACGAAAAAAAATATTTTGAATTTGAATTCAAGAATAAAAAAGAAAAAGAATTTGAAAATCAAAGAGATCTTAGTTCAAATATACAAAACCAAGAAAATGAGATTGCAGAAACTTATTCGGAATCAAACATGAAAAAACTACAAAAGAAAAAACAATACAAGAGCAATACGGAAGCAGAACTAGATTTCTTCCTGAAAAGATATTTACTTTTTCAATTAAGATGGGATGGTGCTTTGAATCAAAGAATGATCAATAATATCAAAGTATATTGTCTCTTGCTTCGACTGAGAAATCCAAAAAAAATAACCTTATCCTCTATTCAAAGAAGAGAGCTGAATCTTAATATAATGCTGATTAAAAAGAATTTAACTCTTACAGAATTGATGAAAAGGGGGAGATTGATTATCGAACCTTTTCGTCTGTCTGTAAAAAAAGCGGGCCAGTTTATTATGCATCAAACTATAAATATTTCATTAGTTCATAAGAGTAGGGATTGTACTAATCAAAGATACCGAGAGCAAAGATATGCTGATAAGGAGGATTTTGATAAATCCATTCGAAGCCATCTAACTGGAAATAAGCATTTTTTTTTGCTTTTCCCTGAAAATATTTTAGCGTCTCGGCGTCGTAAAAAATTGAGAATTCTAATGTGTTTCCATTCAAAGAATAGTCAAGGTATGGATAAAAATAGAATATTTTGTAATGGGAATAATTTAAAAAGTTCTAGTCAATTTTTGAATGAAAATAAAGATCTTGATAGACAAAAATTAATTCAATTAAAATTCTTTCTTTGGCCCAATTATCGATTAGAAGATTTATCTTGTATGAATCGCTATTGGTTTGATACAAATAATGGAAGTCGTTTCAGTCTGTTAAGGATACGTATGTACCCCACAATTGAAAGGTAATTAATTAAACTTTATGTCTGTACCATATCTGATATATGAAAGCAAACAAATGCACATATAACTTGTGTTACATTTTAGTCTAATATATGATACTAATTTAATATAATAGGGTATCCATTATTTTGAAAAACGAATCAACGAAATCTTCTTAATTTTCTTAATTTTAAGATTTAAACAGTTCTCTTTTGAAAATGCAAAATAGACTATTGTTTTGTATGCCTATCCGAATGCAAGTTTAATTGGATTGATTCTTTTTATTTAAAAAAGTGAGTTGATTATGTATACCAAATTAAATTAACTCACATTATTATTACTGATCGGTAAAATTCATATTTGTAAAAAGGGGGGGTTATTTTATGGTAAAAAATTCATTCATTTCAGTTATTTCACAAAAAGAAAAAGAAGAAAACCCGGGGTCTGTTGAATTCCAAGTATTCTGTTTTACTAATAAGATACGAAAGCTTACCTCCCATTTGGAATTGCACAAAAAAGACTATTTATCTCAGAGAGGTCTGCGTAAAATTTTGGGAAAGCGCCAACGCCTGCTAGCTTATTTATCAAAAAAAAATAGAGTACGTTATAAAGAATTAATAGGTCAGTTGAATATTCGAGAAATAAAAACTCATTAATTTAAAAAAGGCTTTTTATTTTGATGACTCTCTTTTGATTTTCAGCAATTCATGGAAGAATGAATCGGGAAAAAACCTATGACTGCACCAGCTACAAGAAAGAACCTCATGATAGTCAATATGGGTCCTCATCACCCATCAATGCATGGTGTTCTTCGACTCATCCTTACTCTAGATGGTGAAGATATTATCGACTGTGAACCAATATTAGGTTATTTGCACAGGGGGATGGAAAAAATTGCAGAAAACCGAACAATTATACAATATTTGCCTTATGTAACACGCTGGGATTATTTAGCTACTATGTTTACAGAAGCAATAACTGTAAATGCACCAGAGCAGTTGGGAAATATTCAAGTACCTAAAAGAGCTAGTTATATCAGAGTAATTATGTTGGAGTTGAGTCGTATAGCTTCTCATTTGTTATGGCTTGGACCCTTTATGGCAGATATTGGTGCACAGACTCCCTTCTTTTATATTTTTCGAGAAAGAGAATTAATATATGATCTATTCGAAGCTGCCACCGGTATGCGAATGATGCATAATTATTTTCGTATTGGAGGAATAGCCGCCGATCTACCTCATGGATGGATAGATAAGTGTTTGGATTTTTGCGATTATTTTTTAAGGGAGGTTGCTGAATATAAAAAGCTTATTACGCGGAACCCCGTTTTTTTAGAACGGGTTGAAGGGGTAGGCGTTGTTAGTGAAGAGGAAGCAATAAATTGGGGTTTATCAGGACCAATGCTACGAGCTTCCGGAATACAATGGGATCTTCGTAAGGTTGATCATTATGAGTGTTATGACGAATTTGACTGGGAAGTCCAATGGCAAAAAGAAGGGGATTCATTAGCTCGTTATTTAGTACGAATCAGTGAAATGACAGAGTCTATAAAAATCATTCAACAGGCTCTGGAAGGAATTCCGGGAGGGCCCTATGAGAATTTAGAAACCCGGCGCTTTGCTGGAGTAAGAAATACCGAATGGAATTATTTTGAATACCGATTCATTAGTAAAAAACCTTCTCCTACTTTTGAATTGTCGAAGCAAGAACTTTATGTAAGAGTCGAAGCTCCAAAAGGAGAATTGGGGATTTTTATGATAGGAGATCAGAATGTTTTTCCTTGGAGATGGAAAATTCGACCGCCGGGTTTTGTCAATTTGCAAATTCTTCCTCAATTAGTTAAAAGAATGAAATTGGCTGATATTATGACGATACTAGGTAGCATAGATATCATTATGGGAGAGGTTGATCGTTGAAATGATAATTAATACAACAGAAGTAGAAGCTATCAATTCTTTTTCTAGGTTGGAATTATTAAAAGAACTCTATGGCATCATATGGATGTTTGTCCCTATTTTAACTACTGTATTAGGAATTACAATAGGCGTACTCATAATTGTTTGGTTAGAAAGAGAAATATCCGCTGGGATACAACAGCGTATTGGCCCTGAATATGCCGGCCCATTGGGGGTTCTTCAAGCTCTAGCAGATGGGACAAAATTGCTTTTCAAAGAGAATCTTCTTCCATCTCGAGGAAATATTAGTTTATTTAGTATTGGCCCCTCCCTAGCTGTCATATCTATTTTGTTAAGTTATTCAGTAATTCCTTTTGGCTATCATCTTGTTCTAGCCGATCTCAGTATAGGCGTTTTTTTATGGATTGCTATTTCAAGTATTGCTCCCATTGGACTTCTTATGTCAGGATATGGATCAAATAATAAATATTCCTTTTTAGGTGGTCTACGAGCTGCTGCTCAATCAATTAGTTATGAAATACCATTAACTCTATGTGTGTTATCAATATCTCTACGTGTGATTCGTTAAAACATAAACTTTCTTTTATTTCGTTTTTTGTTTCTAGTAAAAAAGTTAAATGAATTGAATCCATTTTTATTCTTTTATTCATCAGTTAAATTGATGAACTAAACCAGATAGTTATATGAGTGAGAGAAAACAGCTTAAAAATTCGCAGTAAAAAATGGAGTCTCATTGCCTATGTACAAGAGTTAAATGAAAAGGAAACAACAGTCTATACTGTTTAACCTTTAACCCCAAGCTTTTGATTGATTATTCATCATGGCTTGAAGCGGGTTTAAAATAAAAGAGCTAACTCTAGAAAATTTTTACTATCTATTCCCACAGTTGTATTACTCTAAGAATAACAAGGGATTGAGCAAAAAAGAGTGGATGATTAGGAACACCAAGATACAAAAAGGGTTAGTAATGTAAATAATGAAAATTATCCAACCGGATATTTCGACATCAAGAAAATCCAATTGGGGCTTTAAGTTAGTAGAAACGACCAAGCAGTACACTCCATGATTTCGATCCAGAGTATGCTCCTATCCCCGATTAAGTAAATAACTATCAAGAACGAGGTAATCCTTTACCCTTTTTTACGTCTCCCCTTTTATGAGAAAGGAGAATAGGAACAAAAAAATAGAAAGAATAGAAAACAAAGACAGCTTTTTTCTTTCTTTCCTATCATAGAACTTTAAAGAATTAGAATTCGTATGCTGATTCATGAACTAATGTCTCATTTTTGTAATCAAAAATAATAGGTTGAAATCTCTATGAATCTATTAATAAAAATTGCTACAAAAAAGATTTTATTCAAAGATTAAGTTATTACTCAACTAAAGAACAATTGAATTGTTAAAAAAAAGATGAGATCAATTCCGAAGCACGGTTTATTAGAACTATATTCTATAGCAGACAGAATTCCATTGGTCTAATTCGGGACCTTACAATAGAGTTTTAGTTTATCTATCGTACAAACCTATTAAGATTAAAGAATATTGAACAGGTCCGTAGATTTATCTGTGACCCTTGAGGAGCCGTATGAGATGAAAATCTCATGTACGGTTCTGTAATAGAGATGGTAGCAGTGATGTTATCACCGACTAGGATTATCTAACAGTTCAAGTACAGTTGATATAGTTGAAGCGCAATCAAAATATGGTTTTTGGGGGTGGAATTTGTGGCGTCAACCTATAGGAT